TGTAATTTTGACCTCCCGCGATTAACAAGAACACCGAATCACGCCCTGTAGGATTTGAACCTACGACATCGGGTTTTGGAGACCCACGTTCTACCGAACTGAACTAAGAGCGCTTTATTATCACAATAAATATTTTGTAACCCCAATTTATCTTGCATATATATATACTATAAAAAATAAAAATGAAATATTTATTTAATTATGTATGTACAATTTTATTAATTGATCTCAATTGATCCCTCGTTACTGCTCAGAAGATAAGTAATAGGTAGGGATGACAGGATTTGAACCCGTGACATTTTGTACCCAAAACAAACGCGCTACCAAACTGCGCTACATCCCTTTCAATTGGTCTACAGTGTCATTGTAGAGAATCCCTGTCTTGTTTTCCACATCTTTATTTCCTACATTGATATACACAAACTATCTTATCATTTCTTCCTTCTTCCTTTTGGTCTCATATATCATATAACAAACATATAATATGGTAAAAGACTTATATAAAGTATGAAATAAATATGAAATCTACCACAAAAAATTAATATTTTTTAGGAATTTAAGGCGGAAATGGACGTATTTTTTTCTTTTAATAAATATCTATTTTGTACATTTCAATTTGAATTAGGAACTCCGCGTACAAGTGGTAAGTCATTAACTACATATACACATCCGGTCATATATGTATTACCATTATGTATTACAAATTACAATAAAATTACAATAACGAATACAGAAAGAGGAGTTTTTAAAATGCGAGATCTAAAAACATATCTCTCCGTGGCACCGGTAGTAAGTACTCTATGGTTCGGGTCTTTAGCAGGTTTATTGATAGAGATCAATCGTTTTTTTCCGGATGCGTTGATATTCCCCTTTTTTTCATTCTAGCTATTGATATGGGAAGGGGGAAGAAGATTAGAGATACAATCAAATATCTGTAACTAATCCCTACCCCTCCCTTCTTTTTTTCTTTGTTTTTTCTTTTTTTCTTTTTTTACTTATTCTTTCTAAAAAAAAAAAAAAAACAAAGAAAAAGCGGTTTCACCCTCAGTGAAACTATGAACTCGGGCTCAGGCTCAAATTAAATTAATAATAGAATGGAAATGCGGTGGTTGGGGCAACAATATCATACAAGATACTTAACTGAAAATGAAATACTGTACGGCAATTAAAAATTATAAATATAGTTAGAAATCATTATATTACTTATTATTTATTACTATATTGATTGCAACAAAATATTTCTTTCATAATTTGATTTCGAGTTACCTGCTTCTATTTTTGTGTCCTTTCTTCTTCCTTGCTTCGGGTCGGAAAATTAAAGAATTGAGTGAATCAAAAAACAAAGGAGGTTCATGGCTAAGGGTAAAGATGTCCGAGTAACGGTTATTTTGGAATGTACCAGTTGTGTTCGAAATCGTGTTAATAAGGAATCAATGGGCATTTCCAGATATATTACTCAAAAGAATCGACACAATACGCCTAGTCGATTGGAATTGAGAAAATTCTGTCCCTGTTGTTACAAACATACGATTCATGGGGAGATAAAGAAATAGATCGAACCGATCGCTCGTGTGTCAGTCTTCCAAGGAAGATGAAAAATTACATATTATATATAACAATATATATATATAATTTATTTTAATTTATTTTTGAATTTATTTAAATATAAAAAAATATAAACAAATAAATATAAACAAACCAAATCCTATTTCGATCGGATCAAAGATGATGTAGAATTAAGAATATAGGATTGGGATTTTCAGGATAAGGAATAAACAAACCATGGATAAATCCAAGCGAATCTTTCTTAAATCTAAGCGATCTTTTCGTAGGCGTTTGCCTCCGATCCAATCGGGGGATCGAATTGATTATAGAAACATGAGTTTAATTAGTCGATTTATTAGCGAACAAGGAAAAATATTATCTAGACGGGTGAATAGATTGACCTTAAAACAACAACGATTAATTACTATTGCTATAAAACAAGCTCGTATTTTATCTCCGTTACCTTTTCTTAATAATGAGAAACAATTTGAAAGAAGCGAGTCAACCGCTAGAGCTGCTGGTCTTAGAACCAGAAAAAAAATAGGTTGACTCTTCAATTGAATTGAATCAAAATAAAATTCCAATCCAAACTCAAATGCGGATTGACTTTTTTTTTTTGTTCGAAAAATCGTAAAATCGAAATGTCCTGTCGTAAGAAAAAAAATGGGAGAAGAGGAATAAATATTTTTTATTTAACGTCTTTCTTCATTTTGATGACTTTATCATATTTTATCATACTAATTTCTACTCTACCTTCCCAGAGTTCATTCTCCAGGGAACTCCATTTAAACTATTCCAACGGATTCCTTCCAATCTCTTTATTTTATGATCTCATTGGAAATCATATAAAGACAACTCTTATTTAATATAGCTATTTGTGCAAGTATTTTACGATTAAGAAGTAACTGTCTCTTGTACAGATTGTGTATAAATTTACTATAACTTAAGTATACTTTATTCTCGCGAATTACTGCATTTATCCGAGTGATCCACAACCGACGAAAATCTCTCTTTTGTCTACCTCTATCCCGATGAGCCGAAACCAAAGCTCTTATTTTCTGTTGAGTAATAGTACGAGTAAGTCTTGAATGAGCCCCTCGAAAGGTTGATGCAAATAAACGAATTTTTGTTCTACGTCTTCGAGCTATATACCCTCGTTTAATTCTGGTCATTGAATAAATGAAACTTTGATGAATAACTAATCGATTTCCTTTCTTTCAGTTATTCCCTTCCCGTATCCTAGTCTATTAATAACAAAACGGATTCTTCCAATGTATAAAATTTAAATTCCAATGGCTTTTGCTACTATAACCTTCCCGACCACGATTTTTTTTTTTTTTTTTCTAGGTGAAATGCCTAGAAAAAAATTGTATTGATATTAGGTATCAAAAACACATAAAAGTAGTAAATATAAATGGATATAGTGGGTTCCATCGTTTCTATGGTTACTTCTTAAACGGTGAGGTCCTCTCTATACACCGGAGCCCTTCTTTCATTTAATCAATGTTATTGTTAACTTGTACAGTTCACACTCTTTGGCTCTACCCATAATTATCCAGTACGAGGTCTTTCACAATGAGATCTACTTATACAGTAACGGTATTTAATTATGAAGATTAGCTGAGTAGCTGACCCTGTTAGTCCGTTCTTGCAAGAGTAAGGCATAATTTTTCTGCTTTTTAAAATAGTATTTCCCCTGCTTAATGGATATCATTTGCTATCAATGGAGAATTCTTTCTCATCTTAAATTTAAAACGAGTTGATTGGATTTGCACCAACGGAAACCATACATTTGATACCACAATAGAAGGATAGATCTTTTTGATTTTTAGATATTGAATGGAGTTCTTCCATTCTAGTCTATTCACTGGTACTGATCGTTGATACTGGATCAATTGTTTTCTTTCTTTTGTCCTAGCCCATGATCTGAACGAGTCGCACATACACCCTAGTACATGTTCCTCGTCGCTGAGGACATCCCCCAAGAGCGGGGGATTTCGTGACATTTCTGATTGGCTGTCTTGTGTTTCTAATAAGTTGTTTAATAGTTGGCATATTGAATCATATACATAATGGGCTGGTTTAGATCGATCTTAACCGGATGATTATGAATTATTTTATTTCTATATTAATAGATTAATGAATAGAATATTAAATCCGGTAAGAAGATAAAATCTCAAATCACCAATTCGTCTGAAATTTTTGTTATTTTTTCTTTTTTATTCAGTCGCTACAAGATCAACAATTCCATGAGCTTGGGCTTCTGTTGCTGACATAAAAACATCTCTTTCCATATCTTCGGATACAACCCATAAGGGTTTGCCTGTCCTTTGTACATAAACCCTTGTGACGGTTTCGCGCAGCTTCAAAAGTTCTTCCGCTTCCAAGATAAATTCTCCCGTCTGTGCCTCATAAAAAGAACTAGCAGGTTGATGGATCATTACCCTGATGATATAACATAATAAATGTTTATTCTATCTCGCATGATGATAAGGTGAAGAGATAAAGAATAATAAAATATATAATTGAACAACCGTACAGGCATCTTTTACGCATTGCATACGGCTCTATAATGGAATTCGTTTTTACCTTACTTAAATATCAAATAAATTAAATATAGGGTCTATCAGACTCGGGTTGGTAAATGATCCAATAACCACCCTTCTTTTTGTTTTTGGAGTAGTTCAAAAATACTATGATGGCTCCGTTGCTTTATATATTTATTTCGTCTGTTATTTAGCAATCCCAAAGTTTCTTTTTTTTTTTTTTTTCAAATAAAAAAACAAGATTTTTTTTATTTTCATATTCTTTCATAACCTAAATATTGTTAAGAGCCTCCCGGCGTGAAAACAAAAAAGTTTGTGACGCTGAAATAGGCTTCCCGATAGATTAGATAAAATCGGAAATACCTTTTATCTCATACTACTCTTTCGATACATAATTTAAGGGTTAAAAAAATTTATCATATCGAATTCGAAGTGCCATGCTATTATTACTTAATATTCATATTTCATATAGCGCGAAGGCATAGTCTTCTTTTTTCTCTCAAATCAAATAAAAAACTCATTGGCGCCAAGCGTGAGGGAATGCTAGACGTTTGGTAATTTCTCCTCCGACCAGAATAAAAGATCCCATTGAAGCGGCTAATCCCATGCATATTGTCTGTATATCTGGTCGCACAAATTGCATAGTATCATAAATAGCTACTCCGGGTATTACCCATCCGCCAGGAGAATTTATAAACAAATATAGATCTTTGGTATCATCCTCTATACTGAGATATACCATAAGACCAATAAGTTGATTCGAGATCTCGCTATCAACCCCTTGGCCTAAAAAAAGTAATCTTTCTCGATAAAGTCGGTTGATTGGGATAAAGTTGTATCCCTTAGAAACCGTACATGCACCTTTTGATGCATACGGTTCAACAAAAATAACGAAAAAAAATAAAAGAATCAATGTGTAGATGTAGATTCTAGCGCTTTCTTTTATTTATTTATTTTTTTTTTTTCATACCAGGCTTTTAACTTATAAAAAGGGGCTTTTCTTTCATTTTTCAAAAAAGATGGGTTTTGGCCTGTTTTGTTTATCTATAAAAAAAATTACTAAATTTATCTAACTAACTTTTCATTGATGTATTGTTTCATCGAGATACAATCTCAATCGCGATGTAATTTTCTTGTTCCTGAATGGGCTTCTTCAATTTTTTTAGGTTTATGCTCTACTCCGAGTAAAGATCCGCCCGATTTGGATTTGCACATATATGACAAATGCCCCAATACCACGTCCTTTTGCTACGACTTCCTTTTTACAATTTATTTCATGTCTTACAACAGATATTCAATGCATTCATCATATTACTCGATTGATTAACAGTTTGAGATCACTTCTATTATAAATATATAAAGAAATCGAATATGATAGAAATAGTAAATAGAATATGATAGAATATGATAGAAATAGTAATCATAAATAGATTTATTACCGGTTTTTTTCTAAACGGAGCCTGGATACTTCATTTTATTGGCCTAACCAAGATAACCATAAATTATTCTAATTGATAATATTAATCTGTGTACCCTCCCGAAAAAATGGATCTAATTGAACTTCACGCTCCAAATTTTTGATAATTCAATCAATCTTTCTTGGGCGAAGGGGAGGATATCTCGATCGGGGAAGAGAATGGGGAAATACCATATGACCCAATATATCTGACAAGTCGCACTATACGTCAATCCACAATGCATCTTCCTCTCCAGGACTTCGAAAAGGTACTCTTGGAACACCAATAGGCATTAAATAAAATAAAAATTAAGTACTATATCTCACTTTGATGTGAAAGCGTAACAATGGATTTAGTGTCCTACTAATATTGGCCTTTATCATATTTTATCCATAGATTGACTAAGTTCATAAAAAAAGATAAAGAAGACAAAATGAATAAAGGAAAATTATTACAAATAAGTCCTTTGAATGATGAACAAATATATATATGCATTCACTCATATAAAATGGTATCAACTCCCCTACCATTGCGTATTGGTACTTATCGGGTGTAGAATAGATCTGCTTCTTTTTGTTCCTACGAACAAAATAGTTTCATTATTACTAAAAGTAATTGAAAAGAATCAAACAAATATTAACAAATCAAACAAATATTAATTCTTTCCCCAAGATAATCCACTAAAAAGAGGGTCCACAGCATAGTTTTTTCCAATGCAATAAAGTTACATTGTGTCTATTTTTCATTGATAAAGGGGTATTTCCATGGGTTTGCCTTGGTATCGTGTTCATACCGTCGTATTGAATGATCCCGGTCGTTTGATTTCTGTCCATATAATGCATACAGCTCTGGTTGCTGGTTGGGCCGGTTCGATGGCTCTATACGAATTAGCAGTTTTTGATCCTTCTGATCCTGTTCTTGATCCAATGTGGAGACAGGGTATGTTCGTTATACCCTTCATGACTCGTTTAGGAATAACCAATTCATGGGGCGGTTGGAGTATCACAGGGGGTACTGTAACGAATCCGGGTATTTGGAGTTACGAAGGTGTGGCCGGGGCACATATTGTGTTTTCGGGCTTGTGCTTTTTGGCAGCTATCTGGCATTGGGTGTATTGGGATCTAGAAATATTTACTGATGAACGTACAGGAAAACCCTCTTTGGATTTGCCTAAGATCTTTGGAATTCATTTATTTCTATCAGGGGTGGCTTGCTTTGGTTTTGGTGCATTTCATGTAACAGGATTGTATGGTCCTGGAATATGGGTGTCCGATCCTTATGGACTAACTGGAAGGGTACAATCCGTAAATCCAGCGTGGGGTGTGGAGGGTTTTGATCCTTTTGTTCCGGGAGGAATAGCCTCTCATCATATTGCAGCAGGGACCTTGGGCATATTGGCGGGTCTATTCCATCTTAGTGTACGTCCACCTCAACGCCTATACAAAGGATTACGTATGGGAAATATTGAAACCGTCCTTTCCAGTAGTATTGCTGCTGTCTTTTTTGCCGCTTTTGTAGTTGCTGGAACTATGTGGTATGGTTCAGCAACTACCCCGATTGAATTATTTGGTCCCACTCGTTATCAATGGGATCAAGGATACTTCCAACAAGAAATATATCGAAGAATTGGTGCTGGGTTGGCTGAAAATCAAAGTTTATCTGAAGCTTGGTCTAAAATTCCCGAAAAACTAGCTTTTTATGATTACATCGGCAATAATCCGGCAAAGGGGGGGTTATTCAGAGCGGGCTCAATGGACAACGGGGATGGAATAGCTGTTGGGTGGTTAGGACATCCTATCTTTAGAGATAAAGAGGGGCGCGAACTTTTTGTACGTCGTATGCCTACTTTTTTTGAAACATTTCCGGTTGTTTTGGTAGACGGAGACGGAATTGTTAGAGCCGATGTTCCTTTTAGAAGGGCGGAATCTAAATATAGTGTCGAACAAGTAGGTGTAACTGTCGAGTTCTATGGCGGCGAACTCAACGGAGTCAGTTATAGCGATCCCGCTACTGTGAAAAAATATGCTAGACGTGCTCAATTGGGTGAGATTTTTGAATTAGATCGTGCTACTTTGAAATCCGATGGCGTTTTTCGTAGCAGTCCACGTGGTTGGTTTACTTTTGGACATGCTTCGTTTGCTTTGCTCTTCTTCTTCGGACACATTTGGCATGGTGCTAGAACCTTGTTTCGAGATGTTTTTGCTGGTATTGATCCAGATTTAGATGCTCAAGTGGAATTTGGAGCATTCCAAAAACTTGGAGATCCAACTACAAGAAGACAAGTAGTCTGATACAATATGCTTTGTTACTTGTTACTTTTCATTTTTATTTTCTTTTTGTGATTTTTAGATGGGGTACCAGATAAATCTTGATTTGAATCACTGCCTTTTCTTTGACTCTTGTTCTTTATTTATCCGGGAGACGATCCCAAATAAACAGGTATGGAAGCTATAATTGTAAACCACGATCGAATCTATGGAAGCATTGGTTTATACATTCCTTTTAGTCTCAACTCTAGGAATAATTTTTTTCGCTATCTTTTTTCGAGACCCGCCTAAAGTTCCAACTAAAAAGGTGAAATGATTTGTCATTATCTCAATTGAAGTACGGATCCTCCCAATATTGGGAGGATCCGTACTTCAACTAGTCCCCGTGTTCCTCGAATGGATCTCTTAGTTGTTGAGAGGGTTGCCCAAAAGCAGTATATAAGGCGTACCCAGTAAAACTTACAAGTAAACCAGATAAAAAGATGGCAACTAGGGTTGCTGTTTCCATGATTATATAGTTTTAAGACATTATAAAGTTTTAAGACCACAATGGATCTATGATAAGATCATTTATTTACAACGGAATGGTATACAAAGTCAACAGATCTTACTGAATATAAAATATTATGGCTACACAAACCGTTGAAGGTAGTTCTAGATCTGGCCGCCCAAAACGAACTAATGCGGGGAGTTTATTGAAACCATTGAATTCAGAATATGGTAAAGTAGCTCCTGGGTGGGGAACTACTCCTTTGATGGGTCTCGCAATGGCTCTATTCGCGATATTCCTATCTATTATTTTGGAGATTTATAATTCTTCCATTTTACTGGATGGAATTTCAATGAATTAGATTCACAAGAACCATTAACTGGCTTTTTCAATACAAAGTGAAGCGTTTAGGTTTCTGATTTTTATCCCATTCTATTTTGGTAGTTTGACCGTGGAATTTCTTTGTTTCTGTATTTCCGGAATATGAGTGTGTGACTTGGTATAAATGATCCTATGGATAGTACAGAGAATGGGTCTGTCATCTTGATAGAGATGGTTTTACTTCGTCGGATATTCATTCTAGTATCTGGAGCACGGAATATATGAAATAGATTACTATTAGAACTATGATTCATACTTAATAGTCAGACCTCGTGTCCGGACTTCAAAAAATTTTTTCAAAGAGTTAGAAGTTATAAATAGAAATATTTTTATTCTTTCAAACTTTCGTTTATGCTTATTTTGATCAAAGGACAAAACAAAGGTTTCTTTGGTTTGGATTTTTAGTCATTATATCTATTCATTGAATAAGTGATGATCCAATGGTTCTTACTCAGGGAATTTTGGGACTTAGACTTAGTTTGAAAGGGTTTTATTGAATCATCGTGGTTTTAGTATGAATCTGAGGTTTTAATCAATTCATAGGGTCTTAACAAGAGAATTCCTATCAATAATAAAGAAAACAGCAGTAAAGCCGCATTACACATAAATAACACCAAAGAAAATAGGTAAATAGAAGATTCAAGAGGCCTATAACGATCAATATATAGACGAATGAGCCGACTTGATTTTTTGGCATTATAACCACAAAGAAGAGCTTTCGGATTTTTATTCTTTAGTATCTTCAAAAAAAAATTGAATCATAAATCATAGAATTAATAAATTTCAAACTTTATATTACACACATCCGTTAGAACTAGTATTTGGGTGTTTCTGTTTGAGCCGTACGAGATGAAATTTTCATATACGGTTCTCCGGGGGGGTCCCCTTGATTTACCTATCTCAATAAAATCTATGATTGGTTCGAAGAACGTCTTGAGATTCAGGCAATTGCCGATGATATAACTAGTAAATATGTTCCTCCTCACGTCAACATATTTTATTGTCTAGGGGGAATTACGCTTACTTGTTTTTTAGTACAAGTAGCTACCGGGTTTGCTATGACTTTTTATTATCGTCCGACCGTTACGGAGGCCTTTGCTTCTGTTCAATATATAATGACTGAAGCTAATTTTGGTTGGTTAATCCGATCAGTTCATCGATGGTCGGCAAGTATGATGGTCCTAATGATGATCCTGCACGTATTTCGCGTGTATCTCACCGGCGGCTTTAAAAAACCTCGTGAATTGACTTGGGTTACAGGTGTGGTTTTGGGTGTATTAACCGCATCTTTTGGTGTAACTGGTTATTCCTTAC